TTAACAAATCATCATATAATAATCGAGAAATTGAAATAGAAAAGAAAAAAGGGAGGTTTGTGATGATTTTGAAATCTTTTCTACTAGGTAATCTATTATCCTTATGCATGAAGATAATAAATTCGGTCGTTGTGGTCGGACTCTATTATGGATTTCTGACCACATTCTCCATAGGGCCCTCTTATCTCTTCCTTCTCCGAGCTCGGGTTATGGAAGAAGGAACCGAGAAGGAGGTATCAGCAACAACTGGTTTTATTACGGGGCAGCTCATGATGTTCATATCGATCTATTATGCGCCTCTGCATCTAGCATTGGGTAGACCTCATACAATAACTGTCCTAGTTCTACCGTATCTTTTGTTTCATTTCTTCTGGAACAATCACAAAAACTTTTTTTATTATGGATCTACTACCAGAAATTCAATGCGTAATCTCAGCATTCAATGTGTATTCCTAAATAATCTAATTTTTCAATTATTCAACCATTTCATTTTACCAAGTTCAACGTTAGCCAGATTAGTCAACATTTATATGTTTCGATGCAACAACAAGATGTTATTTGTAACAAGTAGTTTTGTTGGTTGGTTAATTGGTCACATTTTATTCATGAAATGGGTTGGCTTGGTATTATTCTGGATACGGCAAAATCATTCGATTCGATCTAATAATAAGTACCTTGTGTCAGAATTGAGAAATTCTATGGCTCGAATCTTTAGTATTCTCTTATTTATCACCTGTGTCTACTATTTAGGCAGAATGCCGTCGCCTATTGTCACTAAGAAACTGAAAGAAACGGAAGAAAGGGGAGAAAGAAAAGAAGAAAACGATGTAGAAACAACTTACGAAGAAGACAAAGATAGCCCAGACTACGAGGATTTTTATCTTGATACTCATCAAGATAATTTGGAATTGGTAAAACTTAACTTAAAAAAAGAAGAGAAAAATGAAAAAAAAGATTTTTGGTTTGAAAAACCTATTGTAACTTTTCTTTTCGATTATAAACGATGGAATCGACCATATAGATATATAAAAAATGATCGATTTGAAAATGCTATACGGAATGAAATGTCACAATATTTTTTTTATATATGCCCAAGTGATGGAAAACAAATAATATCTTTTACATATCCACCAAGTTTATCGACTTTTTCAGAAATGATAGAACGAAAAATTTCTTTGTACACGACAGAAAAACTATCCCACGAGGACTTGTATAATTATTGGGTTCATACCAATGAACAAAAAAAATACAACTTGAACAATGAATTGATAAGTCGAATAAAAATTCTAGAAAAAGAGAAAGGATCTCTTGCTTTAGATATGCTAGAAAAAAGGACTAGATTATGCGATGATGAGAATGAACAAGAATACTTGCCAAAAAGGTATGATCCTTTTTTGAATGGACCTTATCGAGGAACAATAAAAAAATGTGATTCACGTGCAATCATGAACGATTTAATAACTTCCACAGCAGATTCCGTAGAAATGTTTTGGATAAATAAGATTCATGGTCTCTTTCATAATGATTCTCGAGAATTAGAACATCAAAAGAATACGTTTGGCTTTAGCGGGAAATTTTTATTGAATTCGATTGGGAATTCCTTAACCTCAATCGATGAATTATCTTTTGAACACGCACGACGAATTGATTCAGAAAGTAAAGCAAAATCTTTGAAATTTATATTCGATGTAATTTCAACTGATCCAAATGATCTAACAACAATTAGAAGGAAATCTATTGGAATGGAAGAAATCAGTAAAGGGGTTTCTCGTTGGTCATACAAATTGACAGATGATTTAGAAGAAGAGGAAGAAGAAAATGAAGAAGAATCGACGGAAGATCCCGAAATTCGTTCAAGAAAAGGCAAACGCGTGGTAATTTATACTGATAACGATCAGAGTACTAATTCCAGTACTAGTAATAATAATACTAGTAATAATAGCACTAATGATGAAGAAGAGGAAGTGGCTTTGATACGTTACTCACAACAATCGGATTTTCGACGGGGTATAATCAAAGGATCCATGCGTGCTCAAAGACGTAAAACAGTTATTTGGGAAATGTTTCAAGCAAATGTGCATTCTCCACTTTTTTTTGATCGCATAGACAAAACATTTTTTTTTTCGTTTTTTGATATCTCTAAAATGATTAATCACATTTTTAGGAATTGGGTAGGGGAAAACCCAGAATTGCAAATTTCTTACGAAGAGAAAGAAGAAGAAAATGAACGAATAGCAATATCAGAAGCTTGGGATACCTTTATATTTACTCAAGCAATAAGAGGTTTCATGTTAGTAACCCAATCTTTTCTTAGAAAATACGTTATATTACCCTTATTGATAATAGCTAAAAATATTGGTCGTATGTTATTATTGCAATTCCCCGAATGGTACGAGGATTTGAAGGAATGGAATAAAGAAATGCATGTTAAATGTACCTATAATGGCGTTCAATTATCAGAAACAGAATTTCCCCAAAATTGGTTAACAGACGGTATTCAGATAAAGATTCTATTTCCTTTCTGTCTGAAACCTTGGCGAAGATCTAAAGTACGATCTCATCATAGAGATAGAGATCAGAAAATAAGCAAAAAGGAGAAAAAAGACAATTTTTGTTTTTTAACAATCTGGGGAAGGGAAGCAGAACTACCTTTTGGGTCTCCCCGAAAACGACCTTCTTTTTTTGAACCCATTTTTAACGAACTCGAAAAAAAAACGAGAAAAGCGAAAAGGCAATTTTTTCAAGTTATAAGGGTTTTCAAAGAAAGAAGAAAAGGTTTTCTAAAAGTTTCAAAAGAAAAAACAAGACTAGTTATAAACCTAATAATGAAAGAACTTGAAAAAGTAAACCCCATTTTCTTATTGAAATTGAGAAAGGTAAAAGTATATGAATCGAATGAAAACGAAAAAGATTCCAATATAAATAATAAGATTATCCGAGAATCGACCATTCGAATTCGATCCGCGAATTGTGTAAATGAAAATTATTCACTCATAGAAACAAAAATGAAAGATCTTGCTAATAAGACAATCACAATTAGGACTCAAATAGAAGGAATCACAAAAGGAAAGAAAAAAATAGTTCGAGCTTGTGATGATAAAAGATCGGAATCGAAGAAGGATATTTGGCAAATATTCAAAAGAAAAAATATCCGAGTAATACGTAAATCACATTATTTTATGAAATCCTTCGTTGAAAAAATATACATGGATATATTACTATGTATCATTAAGATTCCAAGGATCAATGCACAACTTTTCTTTGAATCAACAAAAAAAATGATCAACAAATCCATTTCCAACGCTGAAACAAATCAAGAAGGAATTGAGAAAACAAATCAAAATACAATGAACTTTATTTCGACTATAAAAAATCCGTTTTCGAATTTTTCTAATACTAATATTAGTAATCAAAATGTTAGGAATAATAATTGTGACTTATCTTCTTTGTCTCAAGCCTATGTATTTTACAAATTATCACAAAATCAATTACTTAACAAGTATCATTTGAAATCTGTACTTCAATATCACCACACCTATCCTTTTCTTAGGGATATAATCAAGAATTATTGTACGACACGAGGAATATTTGAGTCCAAACCAAGGCAAAAAAAAATGCATAAGTCTGGAATGAATAAATGGAAAAATTGGTTAAGGGGTCATTATCAATACAATTTATCTCAGACCAAGTGGGATCACTTAGTACCGAAAAAATGGCGAAATAGAATCAATCAATGTCGTACGATTCAAAAGAAAGACTCAATGAAATTCGATTTATATAAAAAAGAAAAAGACCAATTAATTCATTACACGAAACAAAATTACTATGCAGTGGACTCATCGATAAGTCAAAAAGAAAAATGGAAAAAACATTACGGATATGATCTTTTGTCATATAAATATATAAATTATGGGAATAGTAAGGACTCGTATATTTCTGGATCAACATTACAAATAGAGGACAAAAAAATTCCATATAATTTCAATACAAATACACTTAAATCCGAATCATTTTATAGATTGATAAGTATATCTATTAGTAATTATCTAGAAAAAAGATCTATTATTGATATGGACAAAAATATGGATAGAAAATTTTTTGATTGTAGAATTCTCCATTTTTGTCTTAGAAATAATATCGATATTGAGACCTGGGCCAATACGCATACCGGCACCAAGATTCATAAAAATGCTAAAACTGAAACTCAAAATTCTCAAAAATTTGAAAAAAAGGATCCTTTTTCTTTTACGATTCATCACAAAATCAACCCATCCAATCAAAAAAATATTTTTTTTGATTGGATAGGAATGAATCAAGAAAGGTTATATCATACCATATCAAATTTAGAACCTTGGTTTTTCCCAGAATTTGTACTACTTTTTGATGTGTATAAGATTAACCCGTGGATCATACCAATCAAATTACTTATTTTTAATTTGCATTTCTATGAAAAAAATATTAGTCAAAATGAAAAGAAAGAATATCTTGAATTAGAAAATTCCAACCCCCCAAAAAACAAACAACAAGGTCAAGGAGATTTTGTATCAGATCTACGAAAACAAAACAAAAAGAAAAATCTTGAAGAAGATTACACGGGAGCAGACATTAAAAAGGGTAGAAAGAAAAAACAATTCAAGAGCAAGAAAGAAGCAGAACTGGATTTCTTCCTGAAAAAATATTTTCTTTTTCAATTAAGATGGGATGATTCCTTGAATCAAAGAATGATCAATAATATCAAGGTATATTGTCTCCTACTTAGACTGATAGATCCAAGAGAAATTGCTATATCCTCAATTCAAAGAGGAGAGATGCATCTGGATGTAATGTTGATTCAGAAAGACCTAACTCTTACAGAATTGATAAAAAGAGGAATATTTATTATCGAACCAATTCGTTTATCTATGAAAAAGGATGGAAAATCTATTATATATCAAACCATAGGTATTTCATTGGTTGATAAGAATAAGCGCCAAACTAATGGAAAATGCATAATAAAAAGTGGATATGTTGAAAAAAAGAATTTTGATGGATCCATTGCACAACACAGCAATATGCTTGTGAATAGAAACAGAAATCATTTTGATTTCCTTGTTCCCGAAAATATTCTATCTCCCAGACGTCGTAGAGAATTTAGAATTTTAATTTGTTTCAATTCCCGGAATTGGAATGTTGTGAATCGAAATCCACTATTTTGCAATCAAAACAACATAAAAAACTGGGGACAATTTTTAAACGGGGAAAAGCATCTTAATACAGATGAAAATAAATTCATTAAATTCAAATCGTTTCTTTGGCCCAATTATCGATTAGAAGATTTAGCTTGTATGAATCGTTATTGGTTTGATACCAATAACGGTAGTCATTTCAGTATGTCAAGAATACATATGTATCCACGATTCAGAATTAGTTAATAGTATATTTCCTATATTATCTATCGCATGCCATATTCGGTGGATAAAAACCGAAAGATATACACATACACCATGTTACATTCTGATAAATGTATCATCCCTTTCTATCCAAATCAAATTACAAATTTGATTTGGATAAAATTAATATAAATTTGAAGTAGTGTATATGAAGAAATCCCATTTTTTTTGTACTAGATTCAAATAACTGGAACTAACTGGTATAATAATAATAATTATTTTTCCTGATCGGTAAAATACACGGAAAAGAAAAAAATAGAAAAATTGGTTTTTTATGGTCAAAAATGCATTCATCTTAGCTATTCGACAAGAAAAAGAAAAAAACTGCGGATCTGTTGAATTTCAAGTATTCAGTTTTACGGATAAGATACGGAGACTCACTTCACATTTGGAATTACATAAAAGAGATTTTTTATCACAAAGGGGCCTACGGAAAATTCTGGGAAAACGTCAACGGCTACTGGATTATTTGTCAAATAAAAATAGAGTACGTTATAAGAAATTAATTGGTCAATTAGGTATTCGGGAGTCAAAAACTCGTTAATTTGAAGGTTGGTTTGCATTTTTTTCTTTAGTTATTAGTAGTTATTAAATTTTTCATTTTGATGAACTTCGTTTGATAAATTCATGGAATAATGAATTAAGGAAGAAAAGATATGACTATACCGGCTACAAGAAAAGATCTCATGATAGTTAATATGGGTCCGCATCACCCATCAATGCATGGTGTTCTTCGACTGATCGTTACTCTTGATGGTGAAGATGTTATTGACTGTGAACCCGTATTGGGTTATTTACACAGAGGGATGGAAAAAATAGCAGAAAATCGAACAATTATACAATATTTGCCTTATGTAACACGGTGGGATTATTTAGCCACTATGTTCACAGAAGCAATAACAGTAAATGCACCAGAACGATTGGAAAGTGTTCAAGTACCTAAAAGAGCCAGTTACATTAGAGTCATTATGCTGGAATTGAGTCGTATAGCTTCTCATTTATTATGGCTTGGGCCCTTTATGGCGGATATCGGCGCACAGACTCCCTTTTTCTATATTTTCAGAGAAAGGGAATTGTTATATGATCTATTCGAAGCTGCTACGGGTATGCGAATGATGCATAATTATTTCCGTATTGGGGGGGTTGCTGCTGATCTTCCTTATGGCTGGATAGATAAATGTTTGGATTTCTGTGATTATTCTTTAACAGGAATTGCTGAATATCAAAAACTTATTACACGGAATCCCATTTTTTTGGAACGAGTTGAAGGAGTGGGCATTATTGGTGGAGAAGAAGCAATAAATTGGGGTTTATCAGGGCCGATGTTACGTGCTTCTGGAATACAATGGGATCTTCGTAAAGTTGATAGTTATGAGTGTTACAATAAATTCGATTGGGAAGTCCAATGGCAAAAAGAAGGAGATTCACTAGCTCGTTATTTAGTCCGAATCGGTGAAATGAAGGAATCTATAAAAATTATTCAACAGGCTCTAGAAGGAATTCCTGGGGGACCCTATGAAAATTTAGAAGTCCGGCGCTTTGATAGAGCAAAAAATTCCGAATGGACTAATTTTGAATATAGATTTATTACTAAAAAACTTTCACCCAATTTTGAATTGTCGAAACAAGAACTTTATGTAAGAGTAGAAGCCCCAAAAGGAGAATTAGGAATTTATTTGATAGGAGATAGTAGTGTTTTCCCCTGGAGATGGAAAATTCGGCCGCCTGGTTTTATCAATTTGCAAATTCTCCCTCAATTAGTTAAAAGAATGAAATTGGCCGATATCATGACGATACTAGGTAGTATAGATATCATTATGGGAGAAGTTGATCGTTGAAATGATAATTGATACGACAGAAGTAGAAGTACAAGCTATCAATTCTTTTTCTAGATTGGAATCCTTAAAAGAAGTTTATGGACTCATATGGATCTTTGTTCCCATTTTCACCCTTCTATTAGGAATCACAATAGGGGTCCTAGTAATTGTGTGGTTAGAAAGAGAAATATCCGCAGCAATACAACAACGTATTGGGCCTGAATATGCCGGTCCGTTGGGGATTCTTCAAGCTCTAGCAGATGGGACCAAATTACTTTTTAAAGAGGACCTACTTCCATCTAGAGGAGATATTCGTTTGTTTAGCGTGGGACCGTCTATAGCGGTCATATCAGTTCTACTAAGTTATTTAGTAATTCCTTTTGGATATCGCCTTATTTTAGCCGATCTCAGTATAGGTGTTTTTTTATGGATCTCCATTTCAAGTATTGCTCCTATTGGACTTCTTATGTCAGGATATGGATCGAACAATAAATATTCCTTTTTAGGTGGTCTACGGGCTGCTGCTCAATCTATTAGTTATGAAATACCATTAACTCTATGTGTATTATCAATATCTCTACGTGTGATTCGTTGGAACATGATTATTTTCCCTTCTCTCTAGAAATAAAGTAAAGAGGTTGAATATATTGAATGGATATTTTCATTTTTTATTCATCATTAGGGTTGATGAGTTAAACTAGATAGTTATATGAGTAAAATCAAACTGCTTATAAATTTGCAGTAAGAAGAGAAAATCTCATTCCCTATGTACAAGAATATAAACATAAGCAGTATATAAACTGTTTACCCCAAGATTAAGATTCTTTGACTAATTCTCATATCTTGAAGCGGGTACAAAAGATCAACGTATGGGGGTTCCACTACTTTTTTATATGTATTACCATACGGGGGATCAATCAAAAATCAGTGAACAGTTAGGAACACCAAGGTACACAAAGGATTAGTAATAGAGATAATATAAGGTATCAAAAAACGGTATTGTTATATAAAACTTTGGATAAAACGAATCATAATGGGGACTTTAAGTTGGTAGAAATGACCAAGCAGTACTTCCCCACGATTCCGATCTAGAGTATGCTCCTATTCACTGATTAAAGAAATGACTATCAAAAACGAATTAATCCTTTATTTTTTTTTTCAGAGTACCCTCCCTCTGAGAAAGAAGAACAGGAACAAAAGAAATAGAATTCAAAAATAGAATGAGAAAAATGAATAAATAATAATACAAAGGATCTTTATTTCTTATTTTCCCCATCCATATCTATACATAACATATAGAATTCTTATCATGAATTTTGAATTAATACCCAATTCTTTCTTTATCTTTATAGTTATTGATAGAACATATTTATTGATATAACGAGTATTTTATTAAAAGATTAAGTTATTACCAAACAAAGATAAATTAAAATTGTAATGGATAAGATCAATTCGGAAGCACCTTTTATATTTGAGCAGACGGAATTTCATTGGTCTAATTTTTGGCTTCCCGATGTATATTTACCATCCAAATAAGGACGGAGATAATATCGAGCAAGTTCTTACATTTATTTGTGGCCATAGAGGAGCCGTATGAAGCCGAAGTCTCATGTACGGTTTTGAAATAGCGATGCGAGCAGTGATGTTATTATCGACTATGATTATCTAACAGTTTAAGTACAGTTGATATAGTTGAGGCGCAGTCAAAATATGGATTTTGGGGGTGGAATCTGTGGCGTCAGCCTATCGGGTTTGTTGTTTTTCTAATTTCTTCTCTAGCAGAATGTGAAAGATTACCCTTCGATTTACCAGAAGCAGAGGAAGAATTAGTAGCAGGTTATCAAACGGAATATTCAGGTATCAAATACGCTTTATTTTACCTTGCTTCTTACCTAAATTTATTAGTTTCTTCATTATTTATAACAGTTCTTTACTTAGGTGGGTGGAATTTCTCTATTCCGTATATATCTATTCCTGAACTTTTCGGAATAAATCAAATGGATGGAGTCTTTGGAACGACAATTGGGATATTTATTACATTAGCTAAAGCTTATTTGTTTCTGTTCATTCCTATCGCAGCAAGATGGACTTTACCTAGAATGAGAATGGACCAGTTATTAAATCTTGGATGGAAATTTCTTTTACCTATTTCCCTGGGTAATCTATTATTGACAACTTCTTCCCAACTTGTTTCACTATAAATACTATAAATAATAGAATAAGATAACGATATTCTAGATTCATAATTGATCTCAAACAAGAGAAAGAAACATCAATTTATTCACGGAGATCCACAATATGTTCCCTATGGTGACCGGGTTCATAAATTATGGTCAACAAACAATACGAGCAGCAAGGTACATTGGTCAAAGTTTCATAATTACCTTATCCCATACAAATCGTTTACCTGTAACTATTCAATATCCTTATGAAAAATCGATCACATCGGAGCGTTTCCGTGGTCGAATCCACTTTGAATTTGATAAATGTATTGCTTGTGAAGTATGTGTTCGTGTATGTCCCATAGATCTACCCGTTGTTGATTGGAAATTTGAAAAAAATATTAAAAAGAAACAATTGCTTAATTATAGTATTGATTTTGGGGTCTGTATATTTTGTGGTAACTGTGTCGAGTATTGTCCAACAAACTGTTTATCAATGACTGAAGAATATGAACTTTCTACTTATGATCGTCACGAATTGAATTATAATCAAATTGCTTTGGGTCGGTTACCAATGCCAGTAATTGGAGATTACACAATTCAAACAGTTATAAATTCGACTCAAATCAAAATAGACAAGGATAACCCCCTTGATTCAAGAACGGTTACTGATTACTAAGATTTCCTTTTGATATAAAGGATCCAAGCCGCTTTTGGGGGGTTGGTCAGAAATTACAAATAATAACTATTGATTGTTGAGAATCACTCTTTGTTTTAAACTGAGAATATGGTTTAGTGATGATTTTAAAATAGAAAATTCCAACTATTCTTTTCTTTTTTCTTTTAGATAAAAATAGAAAATAGATAAAAAGGAAAGTAGGATTGGCCAATAACTTTAATAACTTTATCTATATCTACATTAATCCATATTAAGATTGAATTCAATTGGGAACCCATCATATACAATAAAAAAAAAAAAAAATAAAGGTAACACCCTTTTCTTTCCTGGACTATTTAGTAAGGTCATGAAATATTTCGACTTATTTATCTGTTATACATAATGGATTTACCTGGACCAATACACGATATACTTTTAGTATTTCTGGGATCAGTTCTTATATTAGGAGGTCTAGGAGTAGTATTATTTACCAATCCAATTTATTCTGCCTTTTCGTTGGGATTGGTTCTTGTTTGTATATCCTTATTCTATATTCTATCAAACTCCTATTTTGTAGCTGCCGCACAGCTCCTTATTTATGTAGGAGCCATAAATGTCTTAATCATATTTGCTGTTATGTTCATGAATGGTTCAGAATATTCGAACGATTCCTATTTTTGGACTGTTGGAGATGGAGTCACTTCACTGGTTTGTATAAGTATTCTTTTTTCACTAATTACTACTATCTTAGATACGTCATGGTATGGAATTATTTGGACTACAAGATCAAATCAGATTATAGAACAGGACCTTATTAGTAACGTTCAACAAATTGGAATTCATTTATCAACAGATTTTTATCTTCCGTTTGAACTCATTTCTATAATTCTTTTAGTTTCTTTGATAGGTGCAATTACTATGGCTCGTCAATAAGAAATACTTAGAATTAATACAATTATTAGAAATTCAAAATCCAATGAAAAAGGGAAAGTTTTTCATTTAATCTACTTCTGATACCCTCTTTTTTCTGTAATTACTCGATTCTGGTCAATCAAATCGGTTGAATTGTTGTTCATATTGAAATGAATCGAGATTCATGAGGAGTTAGCCAATGATGTTTGAACATATACTTTTTTTGAGCGTCTACTTATTTTCTATCGGTATCTATGGATTGATCACAAGTCGAAACATGGTTAGAGCACTTATGTGTCTTGAGCTTATACTAAATTCGGTTAATATAAATCTCGTAACATTTTCTAATATATTTGATAGTCGTCAATTAAAAGGAGACATTTTCTCAATCTTTGTTATAGCCATTGCGGCTGCGGAAGCAGCTATTGGGCTAGCTATTGTTTCGTCGATTTATCGTAACAGAAAATCAACTCGTATCAATCAATCAAATTTGTTGAATAATTAGTCATAACTATCATATAAATATAAATAAAGACATAAATAATAAAATAATATAAATAAAATATAGATATAAATTCTTTCGTTTTTTATTCTTTTTTTATAGTAATATGTATAGTAATATATTTTTATATTACTATTGAAATAGTGATGATCCGTTGGCCAATGTCAATGTGAAGTCATATGTGTGACTTGTATAATCATGGTTGTTGAAACGGAAATCAAAGTATCTTGGTCCTTTCTCATGAACAGATTTAGAAATATATTGATTTTTAACATTAGATTTTTTGATAAACCATTGATTCGTCTGGTGTCTACAATACAATATAAATATAGAATTCATTTCCTCCTGATTTTACTTTACCAGATCGAAAATTTTTTATGTTCAAAACTGGAATTTATAGACCCAATGTCACATTCAGTAAAAATTTATGATACATGTATAGGGTGTACTCAATGTGTACGAGCCTGCCCCACAGATGTATTGGAAATGATACCTTGGGACGGATGTAAAGCTAAGCAAATTGCTTCCGCGCCAAGAACCGAGGACTGTGTAGGTTGTAAGAGATGTGAATCCGCTTGTCCAACAGATTTTTTGAGTGTCCGTGTTTATTTATGGCATGAAACAACTCGCAGCATGGGTCTATCTTATTGATACGTTATAAAAAACTCCACTTGAATCATTTGATTCCTTTTTACCGACAAAAACCCGTACTCGAGAAAATATATTATTCCGAGCACGGGTTTTTTGGTCAAAATGCATCTTGTCTTTATCACGAGTTATTTCCCTTGGTTAACACTACTTGTAGTTTTGCCGATATTCGCGGGTTCTTCAATTTTCTTTCTTCCTCATAGGGGGAATAAGGTAATTAGGTGGTATACTATATGTATATGCTTATGGGAACTCCTTCTAACAACCTATGTGTTCTGTTATCATTTCCAATTGGATGATCCATTAATTCAATTGGAGGAGGATTTTAAATGGATAAATGTTTTTGATTTTCACTGGAGACTGGGAATCGATGGACTTTCCATAGGACCTATTTTACTGACAGGATTTATCACTACTTTAGCCACTTTAGCAGCTTGGCCTGTTACTCGAAATTCGCGATTGTTCTATTTCCTGATGTTAGCAATGTACAGTGGCCAAATAGGATTATTTTCTTCTCGAGACCTTTTACTTTTTTTTCTCATGTGGGAGTTAGAATTAATTCCTGTTTACTTACTTTTATCCATGTGGGGAGGAAAGAAACGTTTGTACTCAGCCACAAAGTTTATTTTGTACACTGCCGGGGGTTCCATTTTTCTCTTAATAGGAGTTCTAGGTATGGGTTTATATGGTTCCAATGAACCGATATTGGATTTTGAAAGATTAGCTAATCAGTCATATCCTGTGACATTAGAAATAATATTCTATTTGGGCTTCCTTATTGCTTATGCTGTCAAATCGCCGATTATACCCCTACATACATGGCTACCAGATACCCATGGGGAAGCACATTACAGTACATGTATGCTTCTAGCTGGAATCTTATTAAAAATGGGGGCATATGGATTGATTCGGATCAATATGGAATTATTACCGCACGCCCACTCTATATTTTCTCCCTGGTTGGTAATAATAGGGACAATACAAATAATCTATGCAGCTTCAACCTCTCTTGGTCAACGCAATTTAAAAAAGAGAATAGCCTATTCTTCTGTATCTCACATGGGTTTCATAATTATAGGAATTGGTTCTATAACCGACATGGGACTCAACGGAGCCGTTTTACAAATACTCTCTCATGGATTTATTGGTGCTGCACTTTTTTTCTTGGTAGGAACGAGTTGTGATAGAATACGTCTTGTTTATCTCGACGAAATGGGGGGGATATCGATCCCAATGCCAAAAATATTTACCATGTTTAGTAGTTTCTCGATGGCTTCTCTTGCATTGCCAGGAATGAGTGGTTTTGTTGCAGAATTAGTAGTATTTTTTGGAATAATTACCAGTCCAAAATATCTTTTAATGCCCAAAATACTAATTACCTTTGTAATGGCAATTGGAATGATATTAACTCCTATTTATTTATTATCTATGTTACGTCAGATGTTTTATGGATACAAACTATTCAATGTTCCAAACTCCAATTTTGTGGATTCTGGACCACGAGAACTATTTGTTTCAATCTGTATCTTTTTACCCGTAATAGGGATTGGTATTTATCCTGATTTTGTTCTTTCGCTATCAGTTGACAAGGTACAAACTATCCTATCTAATTATTTTCATAGATAGTTTTCATTAATCAGATAGAAAACAAAGTCTTAGCATTTTGAATTTGAAGATTTTTGAGCTGTACAACACAAAAAATAAAGTGAATTAGAATTATAATAAGATATATTCCGAGTTTTTGAGAACCATTTGAATCAAGGAATCATTCAAATGGTTCTCAAAAACCTGCACAAACTTTCTGTTACGTATTGTACGACGGTCTTATGTATTCCTCATGGAATTTGTTCAATTAGATGTTAATGTGAATGAACCATAACTATGTAGACCTATTCCTAATAGATTGATCCCAAAATAGCATATCCAAATTATAAGAAATCCTATAGACGCTACAAGTGACGAATTCGTACCTTGCAAACTTGGATTTGTTCTAGTATGTGAATAAATCGCAAATATGGTCCAAGTAATAAATGCCCAAGTTTCTTTGGGGTCCCAATTCCAATAAGATCCCCATGCCTCGTTAGCCCATACTGCTCCAGAAAGAATACCTATGGTTAAAAAGGTAAACCCTAAACTAATGACACGATAACTCCAATAATCCAAACGCTGAGTTAATTGATATTTGTAATAATTTTGAAATGGAACAAAAGAAGTGTGTTTAAAAACATTTTTTTTTTTGTTCAAGTATTCGATTTTGTCAAATAAAAATGACTTAATCTTAATTAAGAAAATTTTTATTTGACAAAAAATATCGATGTTTTTACGAAATGTAATGACTAGAAAAGCGACTGATAATAACGACCCACATAAAAGAGCTGCATAGCTCAATAACATCATACTTACGTGCATCATTAACCACTGAGATTGTAGAGCAGGTACTAATCTTGACGATTGATGCATTTCACTTGAAAGACCCGATGTGGCGAAACCTTGGGTAAAAATGGCACTTGGGGCGGTTATTGCGCTTAAATCATTTTTATGATTCCATATCTTAGAAATTAGATGAATAATGGAAAAACTCCACGAAAGGAAGATTAAAGACTCGTATAAATTACTTAATGGAAAATGTCTCGAAGAAATCCAACGAGTAACTAATAATCCTGTTATAGAAAAAAAAGTAACTATCATTCCTTTTTCCGACGAATCACGCAACCCTATGATTTCGTGTACTAATAGGGTCATCAAATGAATCGTAATCACAATTGAAATGATCGAAAAAGAGAGATGAGTTAATATATGTTCTAAAGTCACAAATATCATACATAAAAAAGGTCCCATTACAGAATGGAAATCGGGAATTAAATACATTATAGGATCCATTGTATCTTTTTTACAGTATGCCGCCACTCGGACTCGAACCGAGATGCTCTAGCACTGCTTCCTAAGAGCAGCGTGTCTACCGATTTCACCATAGCGGCTTACTTGAAATAATAATAGTCAATTCATGTTGAATCGTCTAGATCTAGATTCAAGGATTCAATATAGTTTAGGAAATATTAGAACTGATAAATAAGAGCTCTTTTAAATTCATCTTTGAATTTTCAATAATTTTGACTTAGGTTAGTATCATCGTAGGTTCCGTTTTAAGAATCCATTTTTACGTACTATCTGTATATTAAGTTCTCCCGGAACACTTGTAACTTGAAATACAAATTTGGTTTTCAGTCGAAACAGAAACTAAGAATTGTGAATTGTCCTCTTTTTATATTTTTTATTTATTTTGAATTGAATCCACAAAATCAGATAAATGAAAAACAAATTAAATTGTCAAAGAGATTTTTTTTCTAAACGAAAAAAAAAAATAAATAGGATTTCATATGTATCACAATTCAATTACTAAATTTAAGTAATTTTTCTAACAATTTGTATACTTTTCTTAGTATCATTAAGTATTAATTAATTAATTAAAATATATAATATAAAATGAATATAATAATATCAAATTAATATAATACTTTTTGTTGTTTGTTGTGTACATAATTTCTAAATAAAATTATGATAATATTTTATTTATGAAACCAACTTGGTCTTGAGTTAAGCATATAATAAAACAAAAGAGTTTCCGCATCCATCACAATTTTCTTTTCACAACGGAAAAATCTTTGTTCATTCTATTTTTCCGTTGTGAAAAGAAAATGAATAGGAAAAAAACATCTCACGAATTAATAAATAGATTCTAATAAAAACTAGAATGAAAAAAAATAATGATACTTAGAACCGACAGATAGAGAAATTCTTATTCTACATATCATAGCAGCTAGTTCTAACTAATATTGTATTGAGTTCAATACATCAATACATTTAGTTAAAGGGAATTATTCATATTCCAAAATTGGAAATTCTTCTAGCCATGGAAATTCCGATTATTCCAAGATTTTCTTATTTGTTTGTCGCACAAAAAAACTTTTTGAATCTCCAGTAGAAACTGACTTTGCTAAAGAAAAAGCTTTTATTGCAGCTAAATATCCTTTTTTCTTCCAAATATTTCTACGAATACGTTTTTTTGATATAGAAGTACGTTTTTTTGGAACTGCCATTCAAAAAAAAAAGAGTTACTCATTTTTATTGTTGTATGTGAAAGACATGTATTGCTCAAAATAGATCGTTCTTTTTAGTCATTTTCTATACTTAACTTAATTTCGTCGATAATAGTTTTTTCAGAACATACAATAAAAATATATTATTTATATATTTATATATAAATATATGTATGACATGCATGTCACATATATAACAATGTCACATATTAACACACTAGGCAAAAAAATAGAAGAAAAAAGGGGGGGGGGAAATTCGAAAAGGAATTTTTATGACTATTAGTTTGGAATTGAATAAGCTCATATTGCCGTGTCTATAATGAAAATTCAAACTTAAACTACAATTAGTGGTTAATATGTTAAACAAGACATTCTATTACCTAAGAAGGAGAACCTCAATTTTTAGTTATTTTTTTTTTTTCAGTTCTATACGAAATAAAGAGTATTAGAATATTTCTGATACTTTCTTATTGGATTGGAATCCAATCAATTAGTTCCGCAATGAGTTAGGTAATTACTACAAATAAAATCACTAGAATAACTAGGTCTTTTTTTTTAGTCTATTTATTGAGGCATACTATGATTTATATTCGACTGTTTTGGTATGATTGTTTTTACTTACTATACTATAGTATATGATATGATTACATATTGCCAGAATAGGATGGTAGTATAGTCGTAGAATGATTCAAAATCTCATATTTTCCATATAATGAAAAATAAAAATAGTTGAGTTTTTCATATCTTTTTTTGTTGATTTTTTTATTGTTCCTTTCGAAAGCGATAAGAATTGATGAATCGGAAACAATTAAATTATAAGAAAAAAAAATGAAAATTTGTTTTTTTTATGGAACATACATATAAATATGCATGGATAATACCCTTTCTTCCATTTCCAGTTACTATGTTAATAGGATTTGGACTTCTGCTTATTCCGACAGCAACAAAAAATATTCGTCGTATGTGGGCTTTTCCGAGTGTTTTGATGCTAAGTATAGCTATGGCATTTTCGGCCAATCTATCTATTCAGCAAATAAATGGAAATTTTATCTATCAATATCTATGGTCTTGGACCGTCAATAATGATTTTTCTTTAGAGTTCGGACACTTGATCGATCCACTTACTTCTATTATGTCAATATTAATTACTACTGTTGGAATTATGGTTCTTATTTATAGTGACAATTATATGTCTCACGATCAAGGATATTTGAGATTTTTTGCCTATATGAGTTTTTTCAATAGTTCTATGTTAGGATTAGTTACTAGTTCCAATTTGATACAAATTTATATTTTTTGGGAACTTGTAGGAATGTGTTCCTATTTATTAATAGGTTTTTGGTTCACACGACCGAGTGCGGCAAGTGCTTGCCAAAAAGCTTTTGTAACCAATCGTATAGGGGATTTTGGTTTATTATTAGGAATTTTAGGACTTTATTGGATAACTGGTAGTTTAGAATTTCGGGATTTGTTCGAAATAGTTAATAACTTGGTTCATCATAATGGAGTAAATTCCTTATTTGCTACTCTGTGTGCTTTTTTTTTATTCGTTGGTGCAGTTGCTAAATCCGCACAATTCCCCCTTCACATATGGTTACCTGATGCTATGGAAGGACCCACTCCCATTTCTGCTCTTATACATGCTGCTACTATGGTAGCAGCGGGAATTTTTCTTGTAGCTCGGCTTCTTCCTCTTTTCATAGTTATACCTTCCATAATGAATATAATTTCTTCAATAGGCGTAATAACAGTACTATTAGGAGCTACTTTGGCTCTTGCTCAAAGAGACATTAAAAGAAGTTTGGCTTACTCGACAATGTCTCAATTGGGTTATATTATGTTAGCTCTGGGTATAGGTTCTTATCGAGCCGCTTTATTCCATTTGATCACTCATGCCTATTCGAAAGCTTTATTGTTTTTGGGATCCGGATCAATTATTCATTCAATGGAACCCATTGTTGGATATTCACCAGATAAAAGTCAAAATATGGTTCTTATGGGCGGTTTAACAAAATATGTTCCAATTACAAGAATTACCTTTTTCTTAGGTACACTCTCCCTTTGTGGTATTCCGCCTCTTGCTTGTTTTTGGTCCAAAGATGAAATTCTTAACGATAGTTGGTTGTATTCACCAACTTTCGCAATAATAGCTTCCTTTACAGCGGGATTAACCGCATTTTATATGTTTCGGATGTATTTACTTACCTTTGATGGACATTTGCGCATTCATTTTCAAAATTACAGTAGCACTAAAAATAGTTCTTTCTATTCAATATCTTTATGGGGAAAAAAAGTGCCAAAAGCAGTCAATAGAAATTTACTTTTATCAACAATGAATAATAAGGTCTCCTTTTTTTCAAAGGATACATATCAAATTGATGATAATGGAAGAAATAGAATACGATACTTTAGTACTCACTTTAGAAATAAATATACTTACACCTATCCTCATGAGTCGGACAATACTATGTTATTTCCTCTGCTTGTATTGGTACTATTTACTTTATTCGTTGGATCAATCGGAATTCATTTTGATCAAGGAGTAATAGATTTTGATCTATTATCGAAATGGTTAACTCCGTCCACAAACTTTTTCCATCCAAATTTGAATGGTTCCTCAGATTGGTATGATTTTTTGAAAAATGCAGTTTTTTCGGTCAGTATAGCTCTTTTTGGATTATTTATAGCATCTATTTTATATGGATCTGTTTATTCATCTCTACCGAATTTGGACTTAGTCAATTTGTTTGTAAAGGGGGGCCCCAAGAGAATTCTCTTGGACCAAGTGGAAAATGTGATATACAATTGGTCATATAATCGTGGTTACATAGATATTTTTTATACTAGGATTTTTACTGTAGGTATAAGAGGATTAGCTGCACGAATTCAGTTTTTTGATAGACATATAATTGATGGAATTACAAACGGGGTCGGCGTTACCAGTTTCTTTATAGGGGAAGGGGTTAAATATATGGGAGGTGGACGAGTCTCTTCTTATCTATTCTTGTATTTATCTTATGTATCAATCTTTTTTTTCATTTTTCTCTTCTTTTTTTAAGTTAAGTTTTACCAATTCCAAATTATCTTGATGAGTATCAAGATAAAAATCCTCGTAGTCTGGGCTATCTTTGTCTTCTTCGTAAGTTGTTTCTACATCGTTTTCTTCTTTTCTTTCTCCCCTTTCTTCCGTTTCTTTCAGTTTCTTAGTGACAATAGGCGACGGCATTCTGCCTAAATAGTAGACACAGGTGATAAATAAGAGAATACTAAAGATTCGAGCCATAGAATTTCTCAATTCTGACACAAGGTACTTATTATTAGATCGAATCGAATGATTTTGCCGTATCCAGAATAATACCAAGCCAACCCATTTCATGAATAAAATGTGACCAATTAACCAACCAACAAAACTACTTGTTACAAATAACATCTTGTTGTTGCATCGAAACATATAAATGTTGACTAATCTGGCTAACGTTGAACTTGGTAAAATGAAATGGTTGAATAATTGAAAAATTAGATTATTTAGGAATACACATTGAATGCTGAGATTACGCATTGAATTTCTGGTAGTAGATCCATAATAAAAAAAGTTTTTGTGATTGTTCCAGAAGAAATGAAACAAAAGATACGGTAGAACTAGGACAGTTATTGTATGAGGTCTACCCAATGCTAGATGCAGAGGCGCATAATAGATCGATATGAACATCATGAGCTGCCCCGTAATAAAACCAGTTGTTGCTGATACCTCCTTCTCGGTTCCTTCTTCCATAAC